ATCCATGGAGGGCCATCATTGAAATAGTCTTTTTTAGCTTAGCCCACAGCAATGTATAAATGTATATGGTGGGTGGCTCAAGAGAATTACTTAACTTACGGAATAGAATAGGGGAATCTAAATATACAACTATGTTATATACGATCTAGAGTGATAGCAAAAAAATTACGATGATATTAAAGAGTAAGGGGAAAAGGATCTTTTTTTTTTAGATCTTTTTCCTAAAATTCCCCTTTCCGTCACTTAATATCATACTTCGTCTCAATGAATATTCACTTTAGATTGTTTAGTCCATCTCATTATTAATTCATTGTTAAAACAATTTGAATATAAGAATTTTTGTCAATAATTCTTGTTGTATAGGTTTACGACGTGTAATTAAATAAAAAAAAGGGCGAAATGATTTCCCTTTCAGTTGATTTTATTCAACGATTGACCAAAATATTAATAATAAATAATAAAACTGAATAATTTTTTTATTCAGTTTTATTAATAAATTGCATGAACTTAGATCAATCAAATAATGATATTTCTATACATATGGAATTAGTCGTCCTAATCAATTTGTCCATTTAGATTTCTCTAGGTGGAATAATAAGAAAAGGTAAGATTCAAAAGAATTTTTAAAAAGGTTTTTTTTTAGTATTTTAGAAAGGGTCGGTTAGGGGCGGGAGGTATCTGTACTTGAATAACTATAAGCGAACCCTTCTAGATGTTTCGACGCTTGATTCTCGAATAGGAGTGAATCTAAGATGAATACTTGGTTTACGTTATGGAAGAAAGACATGTATATGTGATATTAGATATTGCCTAGTGCTAGTTATATATGAAATGAACTAAAGATATATTTTACTACTCTAGGGGATTCTAATAGACTAGAAGTCCTTCCGGCCCTTTGTGACTGTGAATTGAATGAATAAACGGATGAAATCAAGAAATAATCCAACTAACAGTTCGAACCAAGAACAAGAAATGGAAGAACGAAAGTCGTATGGGTTCACAAAGACTCTGTGGCTAAAAAGTAAAAAAGATATATCGAAGTAGTTTTGATGATTCAATAATCTTATTACTTCAATCCGAAGTTCTTAGTTACTTCGACTGGATGAGTCCTAGTGAGGGAATAATTAAGTCATAATTCATTGGTTGATTGTATCATTAACCATTTCTTTTTTTGGTACGAGGAACTTATCATGAATCCACTGATTTCTGCCGCTTCCGTTATTGCTGCTGGATTGGCCGTAGGGCTTGCTTCTATTGGACCTGGAGTTGGTCAAGGGACTGCTGCGGGTCAAGCTGTAGAGGGTATCGCGAGACAGCCTGAGGCAGAGGGAAAAATACGAGGTACGCTATTGCTTAGTCTAGCTTTTATGGAAGCTTTAACAATTTATGGACTGGTTGTAGCATTAGCACTTTTATTTGCAAATCCTTTTGTTTAATCTTAGCTTAGAAATATGAAAAATAAATACATTTTTCATATTTTATTGCCTTCGACTTGTCGTTTGCTTTTTCAAATTCTATCAAGATTTCCCTCCTGCCATTCTTTATTCTTTGAGAAAAGAACCTACGGGAAGGGCTGATTTGCGGATGAGGAATTAGCATACTGACTCGCTTTCATCCTTCCCGTTCATAGACCAAGGGAAACTCTTTTTAGTAAGTGTTAGTGTTCCAATAACCAATAAAAGGACTAGTTCATTAGTTCATAATTTATAACTAACTCGAATATTTTTTCTTTTTTTACTCAATTTCATAAAAAATAAAAGAATAAATAAAAAGAGGGGCGAAGTGCTACAAAAAGAACTCTGTTCGATTTTTTAGTCTATCTATAAGAGGAGATCATATGAAAAACGTAACCGATTCTTTCGTTTCTTTGGGCCACTGGCCATCTGCCGGGAGTTTCGGGTTTAATACCGATATTTTAGCAACAAATCCAATAAATCTAAGTGTAGTGCTTGGTGTATTGATTTTTTTTGGAAAGGGAGTGTGTGCGAGTTGTTTATTTCAAGAATAGGCTGGACCAACCAACTGTACCCTTTTCCGTTATAAGGAGGAAAGAGAGGTGCATGATCTCGCGAATTACTTCTGTATAAATTTAGAAATTATATGTAAGAACCATAGCATTTCGCGATTCATTGGTAAATCGATTTTGATTCTCTATTAACCAATAATGTGGAACTATTAACATGGTTAAAACAAACTGTTTGAAGTCTAGACGCAGCATGGTACTCTTTCTACCACTATGTTAATATGGAGGTGGTTTCAAAATAAATATTTTATCGATATAGGATACTCATATTGATAAAATGATTTTAACCGCTTATTGTAAATTGTAAAAACGGGGATTTTACCCCCTTTATCTAATGCTGAATCGACAACCTATTCTAAGTAAGAAGAACTTTTTGGATTTGAAAAAAAAAAAAAGAAACAACTTTGCTGACAATTACATATTTTTGAGTTTGTCAGAAGAGTCCTCCGAATATTTTGGTCTTACATTAGTTTCGAT